AACGACGGAACCCGTGACTGCATAGGATTCTATTGAAAACGAATCCTAATGATTCATTGGGTGGGATGGCGGAACGGACCAGGAACCAATTAATTAAATTTTTCTGAAACAGTCATGGGTTGACCCTACAAATGAAGCAGAAAAGAGTCAATATTCGCCCGCGAAACGTTGATTTTTTGGATTAAAAAATTTATATTAAAAAAAAAAGTTAAAAAAAGAATTCGTTATGTTATAATGTGTTAGATTTAAGTTAAAAAAAAAACATTAACTAAATTTAATTAACTAAATAAATTAACTTATTATATTTAATATTTTACTTATTTATTATAGTTATGTACTATATACTAAATAATTATATACTTATAGTTATGTATTATATACATATTTTTTATTATATACATATTTTACTTATTTTCATATATACTTATACTTTTTTTTGTATATTTATTATATGTTATTTTATTTATTATTATTATTATTATATATAATATTATATATAACTTATTATTATATATTACTTAATTATTATATATTACATTAATTATATTATTTTATATTATTATATATTACATTAATTACATATATATATTAATTTATATATTAATTATATATTAATATTATTATTAAATATTATTATTATTAATATTATTATTCATATATTATTATATTCATATATTATTATAATTATTATTATATTATTAATATTATTATATTATTAATATTATATATATTATTATATATAGATATTAATTAGATAATTATATAGATATTAATTAGATAATATTTATATAATATTAATATTTATATAATATATTATATTATATAATTATTTACATATTTATATAATTATTTACATATTTATATATTTATAATTTGATACATTTATTATACATTTAGAATTTATATATTCAAACTTATATATATCTTGTAGCTTATATATATCTTGTAGGTAAATATATTAGTTGTAGGTAGTTGTTAGGTAAATATATTAGGTTAGTTGTAGGTAAACATATCTTGCATTTTCCTATGTAATATCAAAAAATCCCACTATTTAGTGTATTTTAGTGTATTATTAATAAATAATAAAATACATGTGTAATATTATTGAATACTTTATCTTTATATTGAATATTGAATTGTTTCTTCTTTCGCGAGGAGCCGGATGAGAAGAAACTCTCATGTCCGGTTCTGCAGTAGAGATGGAAGAGGGAAACAACCATCAACTATAACCCCAAAAGAACCAGATTCCGTAAACAACATAGAGGAAGAATGAAAGGAATATCTTATAGAGGCAATCATATTTGTTTTGGAAGATACGCTCTTCAGGCACTTGAACCCGCTTGGATCACAGCTAGACAAATAGAAGCGGGACGAAGAGCAATGACCCGATATGCACGTCGTGGTGGAAAAATATGGGTACGTATATTTCCCGACAAACCTGTTACAGTAAGATCTACAGAAACACGTATGGGTTCGGGGAAAGGGTCTCCCGAATATTTGGTATCCGTTGTTAAGCCGGGTCGAATACTTTATGAAATGGGCGGAGTATCCGAAACTGTGGCCAGAGCAGCCATTTCAATAGCTGCGTACAAAATGCCTATACGAACTCAATTTATTATTGCGGGATAGAGATGTAGAACAAAAGAAAAGGGCATTAGGAATGAATGAAAAAATACAATTGCGGGTTTATTTTTTTCTGGACAGATAATATTTCTTTTCTTTCTTCGTCCTTTGCATTGAAAGAGCAGATAAAAAATGATATGATTCAACCTCAGACCCTTTTAAATGTAGCGGATAATTGCGGGGCTCGAAAATTGATGTGTATTCGAATTTTAGGAACTAGTAATCGCCGATATGCTCATATTGGTGACGTTATTGTTGCTGTAATCAAAGAAGCAGCGTCCAATATGCCGCTCGAAAGATCAGAAGTAATTAGAGCTGTAATTGTACGTACGTGTAAAGAACTCAAGCGTGAAAACGGTATGAGAATACGATATGATGACAATGCAGCAGTTGTCATTGATCAAAAAGGAAATCCAAAAGGGACTCGAGTTTTTGGTGCAATCACCGAGGAATTGAGAGAATTCAATTTCACTAAAATTGTCTCATTAGCTCCTGAAATATTATAAATATTAGTAGATGAAATTATGATATAGCAGAATATCAGAAATAGAAAAATTAGTAGATTGTGTCTCAAGCATATACTTTTTTTTTATGAATTCATAAAAAAAAAAATAAACACGTTGATTATATCAAAATTAGGAGGCAACTATAATGATAGTTCATCATGGGTAGGGACACTATTTCCGAAATAATAACTTCTATAAGAAATGCTGACATGAAAAAAAAAAGAACGGTTCGAATAGCATCTACTAATATCACCGAAAACTTTGTTAAAATACTTCTGCGAGAAGGTTTTATTGAAAACGTTAGAAAACATCGAGAAAGTAAGAAAAATTTCTTGGTTTCAACCCTGCGACATAACAGAACTAGGGAAAGAATATATAAAACTATTTTAAAGCGTATCAGCCGACCAGGTCTACGAATCTATTCCAACTACCAACGAATTCCTAGGATTTTAGGCGGAATGGGGATTGCTATTCTTTCTACTTCTCGAGGTATAATGACAGATCGAGAAGCTCGCCTAGAAGGCGTTGGGGGAGAAATTTTGTGTTATATATGGTGATCCTTTTCCTACGGCATCCTAATTTGATCTCTAACTTCTCAGTTGTGAAAAGAATGAAAAGAAAAAGAGAGGAAAAGTGAGTTATATGACTGCTCCCCCATTAATTGATACTTCAAGGAAAGGTTACCCGGAATAAAAGAACAAAAATGGATTCATGAGGGTTTAATTACTGAATCACTTCTCAACGGTATGTTTCGGGGAGGATCCGACACGGTTTTATCCTGATACTACCAGGAGATAGAGTCAAAACGAAGTAAGTAGTTATGATTCAACTGGCGGGGGACATATAATTTATAGACTTCGCAACGAAGTTTTGAACGATTAGGAGATTTTTTTAATTTCATTCGTGAGGGGATACAATTCGAGGTTCAAAAATTAAGGAAACTTTTTTTTATTTCAAAGAATAGATTCAGAATCAAGGTAAGGAATCTTAAATATGAAAAAAAGGGCTTCTGTTCGTAAAATTTGTGAAAAATGTCGACTGATCCGTAGGCACGGACGAATTATAGTGATTTGTTCTAATCTAAGACATAAACAGAGACAAGGATAATCTTTTGAGTTTTCTAAAGGAAGGATAAGGATCAATGTCAAAATAAAGAATCTGTTTTAACATGAAATGGATATCTCCGTATATTTCTGACTCATATTTATGAGATGATAAAATATGACAAAACCTATACCAAGAATTCGTTCACGTAGAACAAGAATTAGTTCACGTAGAACAAGAATTAGTTCACGTAGACGTATTGGTTCGCGTAAGAATGGACGTAGAATACCAAAAGGAATTATTCATGTTCAAGCGAGTTTCAACAATACTATTGTAACTGTTACAGATGTACGAGGGCAAGTGGTTTATTGGTCCTCCGCGGGTACTTCTGGATTCAAAGGCACAAAAAAAGGAACACCTTTTGCTGCTCAAGCCACAGCGAGAGATGCTATTCATACAGTAGTTCGTCGAGGTATGCAACGCGCAGAAGTCATGATAAAGGGTCCTGGTCCCGGACGAGATGCAGCATTACGAGCTATTCGTCGAAGTGGTATACTATTAAGTTTCGTACGCGATGTAACTCCTATGCCACATAATGGGTGTAGACCCCCTAAAAGAAGACGTATATAGAAATAAGAATTGAAAAGATTTCAAGTCAAGAGAAATAAACAATTCAATAATCTAATCAAATAACAATAATATATTATTATGGTTCGAGAGGAAATAGCAGGATCCACTCGAACACTACAGTGGAAGTGTGTTGAATCAAGAATAGACAGTAAGCGTCTTTATTATGGGCGTTTCGTTCTGTCCCCGCTTATGAAAGGTCAAGCCGATACCATGGGTATTGCTATACGACGGATTTTACTTGAAGAAATAGAAGGAACATGTATAACACGTGCAAAATCTGAAAAAGTACTACATGAATATTCTACGATAGGGGGTATTGAAGAATCAGTACATGAAATTTTAATGAATTTGAAAGAAATTGTATTAAGAAGTAATCTATATGGCATTCGAGACGCATCCATTTGCGTCAAAGGCCCCAGATACATAACAGCTCAAGATATTATTCTACCGCCGTCTGTGGAGATAGTTGACACTACACAGCATATAGCTACCCTGACAGAGCCTCTTGATTTGTGCATTGGATTACAAATCCAAAGAGATCGCGGATATCGTATGAGACCCACAAATAACTCTCAAGATGGAAGTTATCCTATAGATGCTGTACCCATGCCTGTTCGAAATGCGAATCATAGTATTTATTCTTATGGGAATGGAAATGAAAAACAAGAGATCCTTTTTCTAGAAATATGGACAAATGGAAGTTTAACTCCTAAAGAAGCACTCCACGAAGCTTCTCGTAATTTGATTGATTTATTTATTCCTTTTCTACATGCAGAGGAAAAGGACATTAATTTCGAAGAAAATAAAAGCAGATTTACTTTACCCCCTTTTACCTTTCATGATAGATTAGCTAATCTAAAGAAAAACAAAAAAGAAATTGCATTGAAATGTATTTTTATTGACCAATCAGAATTGCCTTCCAGGACCTATAATTGTCTCAAAAGGTCCAATATACATACATTATTGGACCTTTTGAGTAACAGTCAAGAAGATCTTATGAAAATTGAATATCTTCGGATAGAAGATGTAAAACAGATAGTGGACATTCTACAGAAGCATTTTACAATTAATTTACCTAAGACTAAGTTTTCATTTTAAATCTATCACAATTACTTCATCTTTTTCTTTTTTTTTTTTTCTATTTTAGAAAAAAGTTTATTTATATTTTATATAAAATATTTTATATAAAATATTTTATATAAAAATATAAAAATATAATATAAAAAAAGTTATAGTTATATTATATATAACTTAAAATATATATATATAACTTAAAATATATATAAAATATATATATATAATATAAAATATATATATATAAAGAATATAAAGAAGAAATTTTTTATTTAATCTTACAATCCCTATTGAGATGGATTAAAAATAATGTATCTAGGGAAGATTCAGTTTGAATCGACTATTCCCTAGATACCTACGCGCAGTATTTCACGGTTGAATCAATTTAAAAAAGACCTAAAGTAAGGGATTTATCAATAGGTAATGTTGCTCCAATACCTAACCAAAGAGCTACTGCGGTACCGATCAAAAAGACTGTTGTAGCTACTGGACGACGAAATGGATTTTGGAATTTATTGACATTCTCCAAAAAGGGTACTGTTAATAATCCCGCGGGTACTGAAACCATTAAAAGAACACCCAACAACTTATTGGGTACTGTGCGAAGTATTTGAAATACGGGAAAGAAATACCATTCGGGTAATATTTCCAAAGGAGTTGCAAATGGATCCGCCGGTTCACCAATCATTGAGGGTTCCAGGACCGCTAAGCCTACGTTACATGCTATAGTACCCAAAATAACTACTGGAAAAATATATAAAAGATCATTGGGCCATGCGGGTTCTCCGTAATAATTATGTCCCATCCCTTTAGCCAATTTAGCTCTTAATACAGGATCATTCAAGTCAGGTTTCTTTGTTATTGGGATAGGTGAATTCTTATGGATCCACCCCCCGAAAGAACCGGACATGAGAATTTTTCATCATCCGGCTCGAGCAAGAATCAAATCAAAGGAATGACAGAAGTAGATCTATATCAAATCTATATTTCATCCATATCTACACATATAGAGTGTAGAGTGACTCTATGTAAGAAAATATTTATCGAACTCCATTTTTCCGGAGTTGCAACTATTCATTGGCAAGAATTAAGTTCTTACAGGTAAATGCTCAATATCCGAGTAGGCTTCAAAATTGGATCATGATCAAGTGCTTTTTGGATTATCTCATATCTTGTGATTGGTATTTATTCTCACAATATCGCGAGTCTTCTTATAAATACAAAGAATTTACTTGTTACTAATACAGTTTAACCTCTGTTTTTCCTTAGATCCCTTATTTAACTCCGATAATATCATGGATTTGGATGAATGCAAAGGAAATGGATGCATTTCCATACTATAAATAAGTAAGTAGAATAGATCGAACATAATCCAGATTATGTCACATCATCTATTTTACGGGATCTTACGGAGCCTACCCATGCATAACATGGATCGGGTATGATCATGGAAAAGATTCTCCTCAAGCGAACCGGCCTATCTTCCGCTACGTAGGGGGACTCGCGCGGTGATTGGATGCGGAGACACATTTGGTCGTGAATTCCAATGTGGCGGATATATGAATTTATCCGCATGGCCCAATCAATAGTTCAAGCCACACACTCCCATAATCCATCTTCTCTTCGGAGGATCCACTTCAACTATTCATATCAAAATATCAAAGTATCATATCAAATAAAGAATACTTCGGAGTTGAAGAGAAATATCAAAATAATATGTCTTATTTTTTTTTTTCAATAATCCATATTTGTAGCAATAAGATACTATTGTTCCTTTCCGAGATAATATATGATCGATTACAAATATCTATGATCTGTCTTCTTTAGTTTATAAAGGACCTGAAATACCTTGCTTACGTATCATTGAGAAGTGCATTAACATAAATACGGCAGTAAGAAGAGGCAATACAAAAGTGTGTAAACTATAAAAACGAGTTAAAGTGGATTGACCCACACTAGCACTTCCGCGTAATAACTCTACCAAAGGCGATCCTATTACAGGAATAGCTTCAGGTACACCTGTCACAATTTTGACTGCCCAATAACCAATTTGGTCCCAAGGTAAGGAATAACCAGTTACACCAAAAGATGCAGTCAATACAGCGAGAACTACACCCGTAACCCAAGTTAATTCGCGAGGTTTTTTAAATCCGCCTGTGAGATACACACGAAATACGTGCAAAATCATCATTAGAACCATCATACTTGCTGACCATCGATGAACTGATCGGATTAACCAACCAAAGTTGGCCTCAGTCATTATGTATTGAACAGAGGAAAAGGCCTCCGTAACAGTTGGTCGATAGTAAAAAGTCATAGCAAAACCCGTAGCTACTTGTACTAAAAAACAAGTAAGTGTGATCCCCCCTAAACAATAAAATATGTTGACGTGAGGAGGAACATATTTACTAGTTATATCATCTGCAATCGCCTGAATCTCGAGACGCTCTTCGAACCAGTCATATACTTTATTGAGATAGGTAAACCAAGGAACCCCCCCGAGAACCGTATATGAGAATTTCATCTCGTACGGCTCAAGCAAAAACATACAAATACTGTTTCAACGGATATGTAATAAAAAATTTTAACTTTTTAGCCACTTGATTCAATCTACCCTGAAGATCCGAAGAAATAAAAATCCGAAATCTGTTCTTTGTGATGATAATGCTAAAAAATATCAAGTTAGCTCATCCGTCTTTCTTTTTTATATTTTTTATATTGATTATTACAGGCTTCTTGAATCTTCTCTTCCCCTATTTAGTATTTTATTTGAGTTTTTTTGCGTAATGAAAATTGACTATTGTTTTACTTTTGATAGGAATTCTCTTGTTGAGACCCTATGAATCACTTGAAACCTCAGATTCATACTAGAACCACGATGATTCATCAATAAGTCCCCAAACAAAACTCAAAGGTTCTCCGAGTAAGAACCATTTGATCATCACTTATTTAATGAATAGATGTAATGACTCAACAAAATCCAGAGAAATAGTTGTACTTCCGTCAAAGTACATAGTTCTGAAAGAAGAAAAATTGTTTGACTTAGGAAATACCTTTAAAATTTTTTTTTTTTGAGTCCGGTTACGAGGTTTGAATAATAGGTATGAATCATAGTCAAAATATTTCTTTTCTTGATCTATTCAATATATTTATTTCGTGCTTCGGAAACTAGAATAAATATAAATATCCGACGAGGTAGAATCATCTCTATCGAGATGACAGATCCATTTTCTGTATATCAATAGGATCAATTATAACAAGTCACACACTCATATTCCGGAAATACCGAAACAAAGGAATTTCACAGTCGAACTACCAAAATGGACTAGAAATCCGAGTCCTAAGTTGTTTTTTTTTACTAGTACTTCATTGCTCTTATGAACCTAACTCACTGAAATTCCATCCAATAGAACGGAAGAATTATAAATCTCCAAAATAATAGATAAGAATACCGCAAATAGAGCCATTGCGACTCCCATAAGAGGAGTAGTACCCCAGCCCGGAGCTACTTTACCATATTCCGAATTCAACGGTTTCAACAAATCCCCTACAAGAGTTCGTCTTGGCCCAGATCTAGAACTACCCTCAACAGTTTGTGTAGCCATAAATACTATTTCGTCGGTTAAGATCTGTTGACTTTGTATACCATTCCGTTGTAGTTGTAAATAAACTATCTTATTGTAGACCCATCGCGATCTTGAAATCGAATAATGGAAACAGCAACCTTAGTCGCCATCTCCATATCTGGTTTACTTGTAAGCTTTACTGGGTACGCCTTATATACTGCTTTTGGGCAACCCTCTCAACAACTAAGAGACCCATTCGAGGAACACGGGGACTAGTCGAAGTAATGAACCTCCCAATACGGGAGGTTCATTACTTCAATTGAGATAATGAAAAATCATTTCATTTTTTTAGTCGGAACCCTAGGAGGGTCTCGAAAAAAGATAGCGAAAAAAATTATCCCTAGAGTAGAGACTAACAGGAATGTATAAACCAATGCTTCCATGGATTCGATCGTGGTTTACAATTATAGCTTCCAAATCTATTCATCTTTGATCATTTATCAATCAGATAAAGAAAGGGAAAGAGTCAAAGAAAAGCAGTGATTCAAGTCACGATTTCTCCGCCACCTATCCCATGTAAAAAAAAAATCAAATTCAAATATAGGCGAAAAATACTAGAGCAATGTTGTATCAGACTGTCTGTCTCCTTGTGGTTGGATCTCCAATTTTTTGGAATGTTCCAAATTCCACTTGAGCATCCAAATCTGGATCAATACCAGCAAAAACATCCCGGAACAAGGTTCTAGCGCCATGCCAAATGTGTCCGAAAAAGAAAAGCAAAGCAAATGAAGCATGCCCGAAAGTGAACCAACCCCTTGGACTGCTACGAAAAACACCGTCGGATTTCAAAGTAGCCCGATCCAATTCAAAAATTTCCCCCAATTGGGCGCGTCTAGCATATTTTTTCACAGTGGCTGGATCACTGTAACTAACTCCATTAAGTTCGCCACCATAGAATTCAACAGTTACACCTACTTGTTCGACACTATACTTGGATTCTGCCCTTCTAAAAGGAACATCAGCTCTCACAATTCCATCTCCATCTACCAAAACTACTGGAAATGTTTCAAAAAAAGTAGGCATACGACGTACAAAAAGCTCGTGTCCTTCTTTATCTCTAAAGATAGGGTGTCCTAACCATCCAACAGCTATTCCATCCCCATTGTCCATTGAGCCCGCTCTGAATAATCCTCCTTTTGCCGGATTATTACCAATGTAATCATAAAAAGCTAATTTTTCGGGAATTTTTGACCAAGCTTCCGATAAACTCTGATTTTCGGCTAGTCCAGCACCAACTCTTCGATATATTTCTTGCTGAAAATATCCCTGATCCCACTGATAACGAGTAGGGCCAAATAATTCAATCGGGGTAGTTGCTGAACCATACCACATAGTTCCAGCAACAACGAAAGCTGCAAAAAACACAGCAGCGATACTACTGGAAAGGACAGTTTCAATATTTCCCATACGTAATCCTTTGTATAGACGTTGAGGCGGACGGACACTAAGATGGAATAGACCTGCTAATATGCCTAATGTCCCCGCTGCAATATGATGAGAAGCTATGCCTCCTGGAACAAAAGGATCAAAACCTTCCGCGCCCCACGCTGGATTTACAGGTTGTACTTTTCCAGTTAGTCCATAAGGATCGGACACCCATATTCCAGGACCATACAAGCCTGTTACATGAAATGCACCAAAACCAAAGCAAGCTACCCCTGAAAGAAATAAATGAATTCCGAAAATCTTAGGCAAATCCAAAGAGGGTTTTCCCGTACGTTCATCACAAAATATTTCTAGGTCCCAATACACCCAATGCCAGATAGCTGCCAAGAAGCACAAGCCGGAAAACACAATATGTGCACCCGCCACACCTTCGTAACTCCAAATACCCGGATTCGTTATAGTTCCCCCTGTAATACTCCAACCGCCCCATGAATTGGTTATTCCTAAACGAGTCATGAAGGGTATAACGAACATACCCTGTCTCCACATTGGATCAAGAACGGGGTCAGAGGGATCAAAAACCGCTAATTCGTATAGAGCCATTGAGCCGGCCCAACCAGAAACCAAAGCTGTATGCATTATGTGGACAGAAAGCAACCGACCGGGATCATTCAATACAACGGTATGAACACGATACCAAGGCAAACCCATGGAAATACCCCTTTATCAAAGATAAATAGACACTATGTAACTTTATCGCATTGGACTAAAAAACTAAAATATATATATACTATGTACCTAACCTTTTTCAGTAGATTATTATGAACAAGGGTTCATATTTATTTTAGTCCGTTACATTGGAAATAATGGAAAATTTCTGTTCGTAGGAACAAAGAGAAGCAGATCTATTCTATACCCGATAAGTAACAATACGCAATGGGGAATTAATTTCATTTTTTGAAAACGAATGCATAAACACTTGTTGATTATTCGAACGATCCCCTCATAAGAATTTTTCTTTATTCATTCCATATTTCTGTATGAACCCTCCAATCTATGTATAAAATAGAAGAAACAGAAATAAAAATGATGAGGACAATAAATTCATTGTTACGTTTCCACATCAAAATCAAATATAGTACTTTAATTTCTTTTTTTTTTTATTTAATGCCCGTTGGTGTTCCAAAAGTACCTTTTCAGGGTCCTGAAGAGGAAGATGCAAATTGGGTTGACGTATAGTGCGACTTGTCAGACATATTGGGTCATATGGGATTTACCCGTTCTCTCTCCCGATCGAGATATCCTCCGTTTCGCCCAAGAAAGATTGATTGAACCTTCAAAAACTCGGAGCGCGAAGTACAATTAAATCCAATTTTTTTAGAGATCAATAATCTAAATTAGAAGAATTTATGGTTGGCTTGTACCAATAAAATGAAATATTCAGGCTCCGTTCAGAAAATACCAAATTGGTAATATAGGTCCCATTATCACTTGTATCATAAAGGATTTTTATACCCTAGGGGTTATCTCAAACTACCAATCAATGGAATAGTATAATAAAATATCAAATAGTTTGGCGGAAGGCATGAAAAGAATTGAAAAAAAAAATCGTAGCAAAAAAAAGTGGCACTGACAAAATTTGCCCTATATGTGAAAATTAAATTCGGATAGATATTTACCCGGAGTAGAACATGAACCTAAAAGAAATAAATGGGCCCGTTTAGGAACAAGAAAATGACATCGTGATTTGAATCTCGATGAAACAATACATCAATGAGAGGTTAGTTCAATAAGTTTTTTGAATTCTTTTTTTTTTTTTATTATAGATAGGTAGATAGGGTTTTTCTAGGGAAGGAAGCAAAAACTTATGATGTTTCTTGAAGAATAGATATGATGTTTCTTGAAGAATAGAATAATATAAGAAAAAGTCCCTTCATTAGAGAAAAACAAAAAACCCTGTTAAAAAAAAAAGAAATAGGACTGGAATCGACACATTGATTTTTTTTTTTCGCTTTTTTGAACCGTATGCATCCAAAGGTGCAGGTACGGTTACTAAAGGATACAATTTTGTCCTAATCAACCGACTTTATCGAGAAAGATTACTTTTTTTAGGTCAAGAGGTTGATAGCGAGATCTCGAATCACCTTGTTGGCCTTATGGTATATCTTAGTCTAGAGGACAAGACTAGGGATCATTATTTGTTTATAAACTCCCCCGGTGGATGGGTAATCCCAGGAATAGCTATTTATGATACTATGCAAGTTGTGCCACCGGATGTACATACAATATGCATGGGATTAGCCGCTTCAATGGGATCTTTCGTTCTGGTCGGAGGAGAAATTACCAAACGTCTAGCATTCCCTCACGCTTGGCGCCAATGAGTTTTTTATTTGAAAAAAAAAAAAAAGACTATGCCTTCGCCATATGGAACATGAATAATAAGTAAAAATAGCATGGCATTTTAAGTTCGATATGAACAAACCTTTTTTGTTTTTTCATAACATGAAATTATATATCGAAATAGTAGTATGAAACAAAGGTTATTTCCGATTTGATCTTATGCGTCGGAGGTCTGTTTCAGCGTCACAAATCATTTTTCTTACACACCAGAAGTGCCTTTCTGATATTAATGTTATAAAAAAGAAAAAAAAAAAAAGATCTTTTTTCCTTACCTTATTTGATCGGGTCAGAAAAAACCTTGGGATTGCTAAATTAAAGATTAAAGACGAGATAAATAAAAAATATATAAAGCAACAGAACCATCATAGTATTTTTGACTTCTACGAGGGGAAGGGTGGTAAATGGATCATTCAACGATCTGGATCGGATAGACCCTATTTGTTTCTAGTACCCTTGTCCCTTTCTTTGGCGGACGGAAGGGAAAGGTCAATTCCATTGCGGAGCCGTATGCAATGTACAAAAGATGCCTGTACGGTTGTTCAATTCTATCTTTTTCTTATTGTTATTTTTATTCCTTCCCTTCGACCAATCATGTGAGATAGAGGAGCCGCTCATGATGGATGTTATATAATCAGGGTTATGATTCACCAACCTGCTAGTTCTTTTTATGAGGGAGAGTCGAAGGAAATCATCATGGAAGCAGGACACCTACTGACACTTCGCGAAATCCTCACAAAGGTTTATGTACAAAGAACGGGCGCCCCCTTATGGGTTATATCCCAAGACATGGAAAGGGATGTTTTTATGTCAGCAACAGAAGCCAAAGCTTATGGCATTGTTGATCTTGTAGGGATCTAAAATGCCGGGGATCCCGTGTAAATACATGATTCCATTTCAAACCGTAATTTGAATTTTCCGTGATTGGATATTGAATATTTTACCCAAGTCAAATATTCATTCAATTGAAGGGAAAAATTCATAATCATCAGGTTAAGATCGATCTAAACCAGCCCATTATAATCCCATCATATATATAGGATTCAACATGCCAACTATTAAACAACTTATTAGAAACGCAAGACAGCCAATCAGAAATGTCACGAAATCTCCCGCTCTTCGAGGATGCCCTCAGCGTCGAGGAATATGTACTAGGGTGTATGTGCGACTCGTTTAGATCATGAGCTCGAACAAATGATACAATTGTTCCAGTATCAATAACTAGTACCAATGAATAGATAGAATGGAAAATAGTGTTTACCATCTAAATAAAACTAAAAATAAAGATGTATCATATACCTCTATTGATTGTGTATGAATTTTATGGTTTCTGTTGGTGCAAATCCAATCACCTCGATTTGAGATGAAAATTAATTCTCCATTGGTAGCAAAAAGTTATCCATTAAGCGGGGAAACCCTATTTTAGAAGCAAAACTATTATGCTCCTATTCTTGAAATAACGGACTAAGAGGGTCAGCTACCTAGCCAACTTTCATAATTAAATGCCGTCACTGTATGGATAGCTCTCATTGTGAAAAGACCTATTACTGTATAATTCATGGGTAGAGCCAAAAAGTGCGAACTGTACAAGTTACCAAAAACATTGATTAAATGGAATGGGAGAAAGAGCTCCGGTATATAGAGAGGACCTCACCGTTTAAGAAGTAACCATAGAAACGAAGGAATCCACTATTTTTTTTTTTTTATTTTATTTAAAATAATTTATAAATTAATTTATTTTACAAATTTTTTTATTATTGATTGGTCGAATTTCTTATTTCCACAAGCGAAATACCTGACTGAAAGAAATAAAATAAAAAATTGTGGTTGGGAAGGTTATAGTAGCAAAAGCCATTGGAATTTATATTTTATATATCGGAATAATCCGTTTTGTTATTAATTGAACCGGGGAAAAAGAATGACTGAACGAACAGAAATCAATTAGTTATTCATCAAAGTTTAATTTGATTAAATGACCAGAGTTAGACGAGGATATACAGCTCGGAGACGCCGAACAAAAATGCGTTTATTTGCATCAGGCTTTCAAGGGGCCTATTCAAGACTTATTCGAACTATTACTCAACAGAAACCGAGAGCTTTTGTTTCCGCTTATAGAGATAGAGGTAGGCAAAAGAGAGATTTTCGTCGTTTGTGGATCACTCGGATAAATGCAGTAACTCGTGAGAACGAGGTTTCCCATAGTTATAGTAGATTGATACATAATCTGTACAAGAGGCAATTGCTTCTTAATCGTAAAATACCTGCGCAAATAGCTATATTAAATAAGAATTGTCTTTGCATCATTTCAAAAGGATTATCAAATAAAAGAGATTATAAAATTATATACAGGAATGGTTGAAATAAAATTCCCCGGAGAATAAACTCCGGGAAGATAGAATAAAAATAAATTAAATTAAGATAAGTAGTATGAATGAACGAACATGTTTCAATAAAAAAAAAAGGATTTATTCTTCCCCATTTTTTTATTACAACACAATAATGAAATACGGATTCTAGTCTTTTTCAAAAACTTCAATGTGGACTTCAGATTGAAGTTTTGAGCCAATTGAAGAGTATAGTATGCCTATTTATTTCTGGTTCTAGGACCAGTAGCTCTAGAGATCGACTTGGTTCTTTCAAATCGTTTCTCATTCTTGGTTCTTTCAAATCGTTTCTCATTCTTGGTTCTTTCAAATCGTTTCTCATTCTTGGTT